TTGAATAAGATCAATAAACTAAGGTTTTGTCGTTCTAGACCATCGGATTCGACGTAAACAATGATAAATAGATACGAATACAGCAGAAAAAAGGGGGGGGGTAGCGACTTGTATATAACTTTGTATAATTTTTTTCTACTTTTTTTTTTGATTTCCCCCCCTTATTAGGTATTTCTTTTTTCTTTAATTGAATTTCATTTGATTAGACGTAAAAAACTTCCGCTTTCTTTAAAATATTCTGAACAGTTTTTGTGGGTTGAGCACCTTTTTCAAGGAAAAATAGAATAGCAGGAACATCTAAATAAGTTTGATTCTTTATTGGATCATAAAAGCCCACTTTTCTAAAATCTTTTCCTTCTCTTCGGGATCGAACATTAGTTGCAACGATTTGATAGACGGCTCATTGGGATAGATGTAGATGAACAATACCCCCCCTGGAACCGTATAGGAAGTTTTCTCCTCGTACGGCTCGAGAAAAAATGATTTGATTCAAAAGTTTGTCTATGTATGCAATTCTAAGAAATTAAATGACAAATGGGCCATCAATTAGACTATGATTTCAGTCTTTTTTTTTCTTACTGAAAATGAAAAAGAAACCATTCGTACTCATAACTCAAGTTAGATAACTCTCAAATAGCTCAAAGGAAAAATCTTTAGTCAATTTCATTTATTGAGTGGTCTTTACCCCCTTTTGTTTGTCTCGTTTAAATTCTATTTGGATTCTTTAGTCTGATCCAGTTATTGAGACTATCGAGACAATTAAAATGGTGTTTCCTTGTTCTTAGATCCTTTATCCTTATTTTAAATCAGTGGGTTTAGACATTACTTCGGTGCTTCTTAATCCTTTCAAAATGGCAGCAACATACCCTTTTTGATTTCTTTCTAGCAAAGAATCCTATGGGACAGTTGATTCCCGCATGATACACTTTGAATCGAAAAAAGTTTGATCAATTCCAACAAGTTTTGCTTTTGAATTGGAAACTTGCTTGAATTCGATCCTTTCGATTTCTATATATGGAAGATACATTTACAAAGTTGTTCCAATTGATTAATTGGCATTAACCCTAGATCCTTGCCCCCGAGAAATGAATTAATCCTTTCTACTCGAGCTCCATCGTCGACTATTTTCAACCCAACAAAAAACGAAGGGTTCGAGTGTAACAGAACAAACAATGTCGAGCCAAGAGCACCCTCATTCCTAGATAAATAGAAAATGGTGGATGTAAAAATCCACAACGGATCGTGTCCTTCAAGTCGCACGTTGCTTTTTACCACATCGTTTCAAACGAAGTTTTACCATAATATTCCTCTAATTTGGAACCGGTATGGAATTGATTCCATTATGGAATCATGAATAGTCATTGGTTCAGCTGTCCATAGACATCGTAATCTAGACTTCTTCTTCTCTATATGATATATAGAAGAACGATTTTTCTGAAAAAATCTTAGCAAGACTTTAACATACATAAATAATCTATAGATAATAGAAAGAAATCAAAATATATAAACGAATAACTTTTTGAATCTGCATCTTCAAGTGACTCAATAGGATAGATTAAACGATTTCCTATTTTTTGAGTACCAAAGATTCCACTTACAAGGAATGATTCAAAATATTTATTAAAAATATTTCTAATTGAAATTGAAAAAGTTTCCTATTTAGACATCATTATTTAATTTGATTTAATTTAAAGAAAATTGGACAATAAGCATCACGTTTGATCTTCATAGGAAGATAAGTCTTTCTTTTTTAATTGACTCATCACTGATTTAATTGAAAATCGATAAATAGATCAAAGAAAAGAAGAAAGAAATCCAATTTTTTTTCATGAGATGTATAAAAAAATGATGTAAGTTAAGATTTGAATCTTTATTCTTTTCATCTGATTACGAAAATCAAAATCGAAAAAAATCGGGAGGGGTTTTCGTATCTATCAGATAGACTGAACAGTTGTCACTGTGATAGAAATTTTCTAATATTGAATTGAAATAATTTCAGTTTAAATAATTTAAAGGATCCCAAATTTTTTTCACAAAAACCCAAAAATTATTGTCGAACGATACATACCATATAAGCTAAACATTTCCTCATTTTATATGATTATTTTATATGATTATATGCTATGTATTTTGTTTAACTTTAACATGGGGTTGAGTAATATTTTACTAATCGACTCTTGTCATAAAGTGAATAAAATAAAAGGGATAGGATAAATCACCCCTGCCCCAATCGTTACATAGATTTCCAATTTTTCATTAGAGCCAAACACGAAATACCTAAATAAAATGAGATTCAAAGAAAAACATTGGCTCCATATCATATAGAAATATGTTATGGAACTTGATCATTTGTTAATGAGATTCGAACAGACATATATATTTAAATTAATATGGATTAACTCCTATCCACTCCCCTACTTCTTTCTATCAGAATAATGGAGCATAAAAAAATGGATAGGCTCTGGGACGGAAGGATTCGAACCTTCGAATATCGGGACCA